AGACTTTTTTGTTCTATCCCTAGATCCTAGATAGTTCTAGGGATAGAACAAAAAAGTCATTCAGTTCTTATTCCGATTATTCCAATGTTTGATTATTTATTTGTCGGCACAAAAAAACTTTTTGAATTCCCGGTCGAAAGAGATTTCGATAATGAAAAAGCTTTTAACGCTGCCCAATATCCCTTCTTTTTCCAAGAATTTTTACGAATCCGCTTTTTTGACATAGAAGTACGTTTTTTTGGAACTGCCATTCAAAAATCAAGAGATTACTCATTGTTATAGTTGGATGTGAAAGACATCTATCTAGTATTAAAATATTCAATAAAAACGAATCTTTATTTACTATTGATTATCCATCTAGTTCTTTATTTAGATAATACTACTTTGCTATAAAAAAGGCGAAAAAAGATTATATGTCATTAATTTTTTTTTACATTTATATTACATATAATTAATAAATTATAACTTTCCGGACAAAAAAAACGAATTCATACTATACTAATGGATTTCTTTATATCCTCATAGTAAAAGCTCTATAGCTATAGTATCCAACGTACTATAGAAATAAAATTGGTTAAAGTTAAAAAAGCTTTTTTTCTGGATCTCCCGAAATAGCTTTAAATATAGAACCATATTACTTAATAAATAATAAATAACTATTCACTTTGCACTAGTAAGGGTGATATCATTTAATCAATTGTAACTTCTTGATTTGAACGATTTGGTAAAGAATAAGACTACTTAAGAAGATTAAATTTTGGTCTTGCATCTCTAATCTATATATATATATTTTTCTTTTTTTTTTGCGAAAGAGAGAAGATCCGGTGAATCGGAAAGAATTAATTTAAAATGAAAAAGGTTTTTCTTATGGAACATACATATCCATATGCATGGATCATACCTTTCGTTCCACTTACAGTTCCTGTCTTAATCGGAGTCGGGCTTCTCTTTTTTCCGACGGCAACAAAAAATCTTCGTCGCATGTGGGCTTTTCCTAGTGTTTTATTATTAAGTATAGTTATGATTTGTTCTGCAGATCTGGCTATTCAGCAAATAAATAGCAATTTCATATATCAATATGTATGGTCTTGGACTATTAATAATGATTTTTCTTTAGAGTTCGGCCACTTGATCGACCCACTTACTTCTATTATGTTAATATTAATTACTACTGTTGGAATTCTGGTTTTGATTTATAGTGATAATTATATGTCTCATGATCAAGGATATTTAAGATTTTTTGCTTATATGAGTTTTTTCAATACTTCCATGCTGGGATTAGTTACGAGTTCAAATTTGATACAAATTTATATTTTTTGGGAATTAGTTGGAATGTGCTCATATCTATTAATAGGTTTTTGGTTCACACGACCTATTGCTGCAAATGCTTGTCAAAAAGCTTTTGTAACTAATCGTATAGGAGATTTTGGTTTATTTTTAGGAATCTTAGGTCTTTATTGGATAACAGGTAGTTTTGAATTTCAGGATTTGTTCGAAATATTCAATAACTTAAGTTATAATAATGATAATGCGTTTACTTTTTTAGTTTATAATTTATGCGTTTTTCTAGTATTTTCCGGTGCAATTGCTAAATCGGCACAATTCCCCCTTCATGTATGGTTACCTGATGCCATGGAAGGGCCTACCCCTATTTCGGCTCTGATTCATGCTGCTACTATGGTAGCAGCGGGCATTTTTCTTGTCGCTCGTCTTCTTCCTCTTTTCATAGGAATACCCTACATAATGAATTTTATATCTTTAATAAGTATAATAACAGTACTATTAGGAGCTACTTTGGCTCTTGCTCAAAAAGATATTAAGAGAAGTTTAGCCTATTCTACAATGTCTCAATTGGGTTATATGATGTTAGCTTTAGGTATGGGGTCATATCGAGCTGCTTTATTTCATTTGATTACTCATGCTTACTCTAAAGCATTATTGTTTTTAGGATCTGGATCAATTATTCATTCAATGGAAGCTATTGTTGGATATTCTCCAGATAAAAGTCAGAATATGGTTCTTATGGGCGGTTTAACAAAACATGTCCCAATTACAAAAACAGCTTTTTTATTAGGTACACTTTCTCTTTGTGGTATTCCCCCACTTGCTTGTTTTTGGTCCAAAGATGAAATTCTTAATGATACTTGGTTGTATTCACCACTTTTCGGAATAATAGCTTGTTCCACAGCCGGGTTAACTGCATTTTATATGTTTCGAATTTATTTACTTACTTTTGAAGGGCATTTAAATACTCATTTTCAAAATTACAGTGGAAAACAAATGGGAATGAGTCCGTTTTATTCAGTATCTCTATGGGGAAAAGAAGGCTTAAAAAATAAATATATATATATAAATTTATTAATAATGAATAATAATGAGAAGGCTTCTTTTTTTTCTAAGACGGCATACCAAAACCAAATTTATAATATGGTAAAAACCATCAACCAACCCTTTATTATTCATTTAAAAACTTGTAAAAAAAAAAGTTTTTTATATCCCCATGAATCAGATAATACTATGTTATTCTCTTTGCTTGTATTGGTTCTATTTACCTTGTTCGTGGGATCCCTGGCACTTCCTTTGAATCAAGAAGGAATGGGTTTGGATATATTATCAAAATGGTTAACTCCGTCTATAAATCTTTTACATAAAAATTTGACTGATTCGGTGGATTGGTATGAATTTTTTTCAAATGCTATTTTGTCAGTCAGTCTAGCATGTTTTGGAATACTTATAGCATCCCTTTTATATAAGCCCCTTTATTCATCTTTACAAAATTTTAATTTTAAAAATGCATTTTTAAAAAAGGGTCAGACGCGCATTTGGGGAGACAAACTAATAACTATAATATATAGTTGGTCATATAATCGTGGTTACATCGATGCTTTTTATGCAACATCTTTTACTAAGGGTCTAAGAGGATTAGCTGAATTAACTCATTTTTTTGATAGACGAGTAATTGATGGAATTACGAATGGCGTTGGTATTACGAGTTTCTTTGTAGGAGAGGGCATAAAATATGTAGGAGGAGGGCGTATCTCTTATTATCTTTTCTTCTATTTATCTTTTATCTCAATATTTCTTTATCTAATTTATCTTTTGTATCAATAGTGATTTTCCATTGTATTTGTGTACAAAGTCATTTTTATTTAAGGAGGAGAAGAACCTGATGCTTAACACTTTCCGAACCGAAAAAGACTAAACGAGTAGGCTTTCCTCCGTAAGCTCTTGAACGGACTTCCGCACTAAGAAGCTATCTTTCCCTAGGGTTGACGACGTAGGAAAGGCAGATCACATAGCATAGCAGGCTTCTCAGGCACAACAAACCTAGAGACCAGGAGAACTTGCCTAAGCCTTGTCACCTAGACGACACTAAGCCCAGGGAACCTAGAAGCCTAGCCCTAGACCTAGCCTTATATACAGCCCTTGCCCTAGACACTTAGACCTAGAAGGTGTGAAGGCGCGAAGACCTGAGTGTTGTGTTCTTTTACTACTGAGCTAGTCCAGTATCTAATACCTGAGCTAGTCCGGACCTAGACAGCAAGACTAGATCCCCGTAACCCCTTAGAACAAGCACCTTAGAAGAGAGTAGAGTAGAGGTAAAACGGAACTATCCCATATCAGTTACAGGGGTTTCAGCATCCCTAGAATCTCTAGTTGAATCCCTAGACGAGGGAAGGTACCATCCTGTAGCATTTGTTCCCTAGTCAGCACCTAGAATCCAATCCCAGTTGTTAGAGAAGAGAGCTTCCCTTCCACTAGTTGGGTTAGGAGTCGTTATACCTGCTGCTTAGATAAGGGAGATAGACCAGTATTCCAAAAACCGTGTCAAGGCGTAGAGGAAAGCTACCATCCCTCGTTAGGGGTGCTACTTAGTCCAGAAGCAAAATAGGAGTAGTAACATAAAAGAACTGTCGGGTCGGATTAAACCTAATCTGGCTAATCCTTTATCTACTCTTAAGCCCCGAGCAAGGGTGTATATATTTGGACGATGCCGCTCCGTTACAGGCGGTATTGCACACGGTTACTTGGACCACCTATACTACCTCGGATCAGGCCCAGTAAAACGAGTCAAAAGGCCTTAATAAGGCTAAGTCCTTAGAAGATAAAACTCACTCCGGTGAAACAACTAGTTCAGGTAACATGGCACACTAGGAAAGCCTTACTAAGAGATCATCCAGTTAGAATCTGGTGTTGCTACCTCCCTTCAACCTGGCCCTTTTAACAATAAACTCATATTTGCTTAACTAAGTGAACATAATGGCTCTGTATATGAAGCAAAGTCCTAAAGCATTAAGAGCCAGAGGAGAATCGTACGGAGATCATAAATCAATTGTATAATAGAGATCGAAGTTTCGGTCATGAGGAAGAACTCAACAAACAAGCCAACCAAGAGAAGCAAACTCCCCTGTTTTCTTTGGCACCCCTTGGCTCAGAATGAATAACTTGCCTGGTATTGGTTAGATATAGAAGAAGCTAAATATATTCTTTCCCGACCGGCGAGAGACCTAAGACTATTAAAGCAAACCAAGCCCTATGTCCAAGATCCCAAGCATCACTTTTACCTAGTCTAACAAGCAAAGTTCGAGATAAAGCACTGGTATTAGTAGGGCTTTGTACCAGCAATTTCACTGTGACGAGCGGTCTGCTCTAACCTATTGAACTAGAAGCCCATAAGGGGATCTAAGCAACCTAATAAATAAATTCTCTGACGAGGGCAACATTACCGTTTCTAGTACCCGCCTTTTCCTGTTCTTACATTAAGGATTAGTAGATCAAATGGGACTAGCACGGTCTAAACTTCTTTTCTCAGCCTTTCATTATGTCTTTGATCCTTCGAATAAGGGTGCCTAGTCCTAGACATCCAAGTAAGAGATAATTATGACGAATTAGGCATACTTAAAGAGCATAGAGGCCCTCATTTCTATTCTTTCTTGTCAAAGGCTCTTACTCTTTGATCCATATCTCATTATCTTACTTAAACTTAAACATTTTCTACAATATGCTTAAGGATAATTGCTCCTTCGGCCTATTTAACATTTTCTTTCGTATGAATCTTCGGTATGAAAAAACACAGCCAGCATGGGTGCTCATGCAAAACAAAGAGAGAAAGTCCCTTCCCTAGCCTCTAAACACCTCATCCTTTCTTACAAATAGCCCAGATCCTGTCTTGAAGAAAGGGACGAGGCTCAGAGGGATTCTACTGCTGATTCAGAAGCGGCAAGAACACCAAGACTAGAGTGGGCTCTTCCCCCCTTAACCCCCAGCTCAATCCTCCTTTCATCTCCCTTCTAACACCCTAGAACACCATAAAATAGATGGATCTGTAAAGACCTGTCAACCCAAGAAGACCCAGATAAGGAAAGAGATGTATCCTTCATTAACTAAAATAAAAGATATACTAAATAAAGCTGTTTACGATCATTAGAAGGCCTTTTCACCATCCTCAGCTCATCTGGTAAAATACTTAACCCGAGATTTGATTACTAAAAGTTGGCCTTTACATCGATGATATCACATATTCCCTGGTTTACCCTTACTTCAAGCCTTAGTAGTTCCGAGTGATAGTTGCTTCGATATGCTAGTGAGATTAGTAGCCCAATCCTCTAATCCAGGATGGAATCTAAGCCGGAAGATAGAAGATCCCTAGGCTGCTCTTGGGCTTCTGATCCTTACTAATATCCTCCTCAAGACAAGGAATGGGGGTGTCCAGAACTCAAGAATCTAAGACCCTCTCTAATCCCGGTAAAGAGTCAAGAGTTCAGTAATAGGAGAGAAGAGGGACCTCGGGATGACTAGTGACAGATTTACTCATTCCCATCTAGTACCGGGAGCAAGGCAGAAACCCCAATGCCTTAGGATTGTAGAAATCGAAGTCCTACTTGCATGTGTTAGGAATGTGAGAAGTCTTCTTTTTGTACCGCATCGGAGCATGGAACATTAGCTGAAGGGAAAAAGGAGTCACAGTAGGGGCCATAGGCCGATTCGCACTAGTTAGAACCTAAGGATTAGAGCAGCTCAGGCTTATGGGTTAGATAGACTCGAATAAAGAACAGTTCCCTTCGGTCTTAGACTGGTAGACTAATTAACCAAGATCAGCTTCTATAGATGCGTATAGTGCTTGTTTAGATGAGGTGATAAGTCCACAGACCCAAGAAGACAGAATCAATTTATGATATGTCTGATAACTTCTATAGCTCGGCTAACATCAAGAAATCAGACTTCATGACTTCTTTCTCTCCTGCTGGAATATTTATCTAATACTAGTTAGTAGGAGTACCTTTATCTTACAACACTACAAGAAAGAGTCCTACAGAGCTCGGATATATGGTGTCGTGGATTTGAGATTTGTTCTACTTTCCGACTATATAATATATTTCTATTTGCTTCTGCAAGTCTCGAACTCTAAGAGCTAGCACTTCTTCTTCCAGTCTAACTACGGCTCTAACTACGGCTGTTGAAGTTTATGCTCATTTGGAGAACTTCCAGCTATCAAAGAAAGTCAAAGCTAAATAATGGCAAAAATGACTAGAAGCACACAGCAATATGGTCACCAACTATTAACTCATTTCCAGCTACTTTGGACTAATCATCGCATGTTAACTAATCTCCGCCTAGAAGAAGCCAAAGAGGCACCAAGGGTACTCTTGGTGCCTCTTAACATTCGGAATACTATGAGAGAGTGACCCCCTCTTCCATTACTACCTCTCTTTTCGAATACTCCTTCAGCCTTGTTAAAACCTCATTATACCCAGAATCTTTGACATGGGCTTCTCTGGTGTCATGATGAGAACACATCGCCGCTTATAGGACTAGACGCAAAGAGAAAATCCACATCCATTTCAAGACTGGGAGAATCCTTCGCCGCAGAAAAATAAATATTAACCAATCACATAATAAACTAAGTGCGATCTGGCAGCAATTTCTACTATAAAAACCGAGAAGCCTTCGCTGTTTCAGAAAAGAGAATAAGGATCCCTAGAACCTAGGGAGCTTGTTTCAAGGCCTAAAAGAATCTTTCAGCAATCTGAAGAGCTATGCATTGACCTGTGAGTACTAGGACATGGTATGGTTTGCTGGCTGTCCTCTAGTGAGATCGTAAGAAAGCTTCGAGTAGTTTAAACTAGCTCAGGTAAACCTTCGCACCTTATTCGCTTCCATCATTCGAAGTCTTTTCTATTTCTAGCTTAATTGACCGAATAAAGCTAGTTTAAGGTCTCTTACTCCTATTCCAACTAAAGTTGGAAGAGAAAAGGTTCCACGGATCTGCGACCAAATCTCCCCGCGGTGTAACCAATCGCTTCAAGACTGATTTCAAGCCAGCTACAATCCCGTCTCACTCAGTTCACGCTGCAAGAGAAAGAGAAGACGACTTACGTAAGCTAGGTAAATCCCCTCTGGGGACACGACAAAGAGACCTAGTTGCCACTCTTACGAGGTGCTAGCCCCTTTCGGGGAAGCTACAGAAAAGGTCTCAGAGCCGCCTCTAGTTAGACTTAG